TTTCATTCATTCCCATCCAATCAAAAAATACCTTTTTGTAATTTATTTCCGAATTTGAATCAATCGGAAGATAAAAAAGACCATTATTATGAATTTTATCCTTTATTTGGTCCTTATTAGGTTCAACCTTAATATTTTTATTAATTTTATACAAAAATTTTCTATCTTTATTTTTTTCCATATATATAATATCGCTTTTTCCTAAATAATTCTTGCTAGGAATATTCTTGAGTATGCTAAAAAATTTTTCTTTATTTCTGGTGGAATTTTCTTGGTTATTATTTGTTTCTAATGATGATCTATAAATATAGTAGTTATTTTTAGTTTCAGAATGAATATATTTATATGATAAAAGATCATATCTATAGTTTTTTTTTAAATTATCCTCTTTATTTGGTAATAAATAGACTTTCGAATTTTGTTTTTTTTTTGAATCAAGTAATTGGTCTTTTTCAGAGGAATACCATTTGTTTAAATCTTTATTTTGAGACGTCTGACATTGGTTGATTTTATTTCGCCATTTTTTGGGGATTAATCTAGACGATGTAATCTGAGATAAATCGTATTGATAATGACCTCTTAACCAGTTTTTCCATGGATTCATTCCATAATTTGGAAGTTTATTATGCCTTAATTCGGAATGAAATATTCCTTGTCTTCCAAAAAAATCCTTTATTTCAGTCTTAAGAAAAAAAGACGGTCCATTATATTGAAGAATAGATCTTAACTTATTGAAGTTAATAATCTGCGTTTGTGATAATTTGAAAAATACATATTTTTGTGACAAGTAAGATAAATCAAAAAAAATCTCCGACTTCCGCTTACTATTTCTAAGATTATCAAAAGCCCTTTTTATAGTCATAGACAAAATAAAGTAAATTTTATTTTGTTTTGTTTTATTAATCCTTTCTTGATTTGTTTCATTTTTGTTAATGTATTTATCATTATCAAGAATTTTTTTTGTTGATTCGATAAAAAGCTGTAGAGGGATTCTGCGCATATTAATGATACATAGAAAGATATCTATGTATATTTTTTCAATGAAAAATTTAACTAATAATTCAATATTTTTTATTTTTAATATTTTCAAAATTTTTGGGGATGATTCTGCATTATTATTTTTCTTTTTTTTGATTCCTGGCGTTACTTTTTTTTTATTTTTTTTCATTATTTCTATTTCATTTCTGATTGTGTTTCTTCTATCAATACTATGTTTCATTTCTTCTTCTGCCTGTGAATAATTTGTCCAATCTGTAGATCGAATTTGACTAAGTGATTCATGAATTATCTGATTGCTGATTATGGAATCCTTTTCTGTTTGAGTTTCACTTGATTCATATATTTCTCTCGGTATAAATAATGGAATTTTATTTCCTTTTAAAAGTTCTTTTATTTTTTGTTTTATAAAGAAAAATGCTTTTGGTTCTTTCTTTTTTATTTTTTTTAAAATTCTTCGAACTCTAAAATTTAATTTTCTGATTTCGACTTTATAGTCTATATCTTTAAAAATGGGTTCAAAAAAGGAAGGTGTTTTTCGAGGAGGACCAAAAGGATGTTCCGTTTCCATTCCCCAAATTGTTAAAAAACAAGAATCAAAATCCTCTTGTTGCTTTAGATCTCTATCAGAATCATAGAGTCCTAGCTTAGATCTGTGCCAAGGTTTCAAATGAAAAGGATATATGATTTTTATCTGAAAACCTCCGCTTAACCAATTTTTAGGAAATTCTGTTTTGGAGAATTGAAGACCATTAGAGCTGCATTTTAGATAAATTTCTCTATTCCAATCTTGGAAATCCTCATACCATTCCGGAGATTGCCATAATAAAATACGGACAATATTCTTAGCTATTATTAATAAAGGTAATTTAATATATTTTCTAAAAGTTGATTGAGCTAGTAACAGAATACCTCTTGTTTTGTGTCCATGTGGAATAGTCTCCCAGAATTCCATTACGTCTTCCTGGTTGTTTCTTTTTGGGGGGGATTGTTTATTTAAAATTTCGAATTCTGACCTTTTACCCAACCGATCTTTAATATTAAAAAAAAGTTTGATTAGGTCGGATATAGGAAAAGGAAAATCTTGCTTTTTTTCCAAAAAAAGCGGGGAATGAGGATTTCCTTGATACGGTCCCCAAATAACCAATTTACGCCTTTGAGCGCGCATAGATCCTTTGATTACGGATCGACGAAAATCTGGTTCTTCCAAATAACTTATAAAACCCAACTCTTTATTAATTTTGTTATCAATATTATTAATTTTGTTATCAATATTAGAATTATTTAAATTAGACTTCTTCAAAGTTTCTAAAGTTTGTATCGAACGATTTAAAAAATCTATATGTTTAAATTTTCTTGTTCGAAGCTGGTGCCCCAGTCCTTGTATTATGCCTTGTTCTTTTCGTCGTTTTTTAAAATTTTGGTGTAACTCGTTGATTAATTTGTATGACCATCGAGGGGGTTTTTTACCGATTTCGTTTATTCTACTAGATTTTTTTTCACC